ATAATCTTTTTCGCTATCTTTTTTCGAGAACCACCTAAAGTTCCAACTAAAAAAATGAAATGATTTTTCATTTTTTCCATTGAAGTAATGAGCCCCTATATTAATATTGGGGGCTCATTACTTCAACTAGTCCCCATGTTCTTCGAAGGGATCTCTTAATTTTTGAGAGGGTTGCCCAAAAGCGGTATATAAGGCATACCCAGTAAAGCTTACAAGTAAACCGGATATGGAGATGGCGACTAGGGTTGCTGTTTCCATTTTTTCGATAATTTCAAGATCACAAAGGATCACGATAATGTCGTTTATTTACAAATACAACGGAATGGTATACAAAGTCAACAGATTTCAACCCATGATAAAAGAGGATTTATGGCTACAAAAACCGTTGAGAGTAGTTCTAGATCTGGGCCAAGACGAACTGGCGTAGGGAGTTTATTGAAACCATTGAATTCAGAATATGGAAAAGTAGCTCCAGGGTGGGGGACTACACCACTTATGGGAGTTGCAATGGCTCTATTTGCAATATTTCTATCTATTATTTTAGAAATTTATAATTCATCTGTTTTACTGGATGGAATTTCAATTAATTAGTTCATAAAAACTATGAAGTCTTAGTTTTTCAATCAAAAAAGATTATTTTACTTAGACTTACTTAATGCTTAAAATACTTAATACTTCAACTTAAGATTACCTAAGACTTGGATTTATAGACAATTCTGGCAGTTCGATCGTGAAATTTATTTGTTTCGATATTTCATTTCCGGAATATGAGCGTGTGACTTGTTATAATTGATCCTATTGATAATACAGAGAATGGACCTGTCATCTCTATCAAGATGATTCTACCTCGTCAGATATTTATTCTAGTCTCTGGAGCACGGACTATATAGAATAGATCAAGAAAAGAAATATTTGAACTATGATTCATACCTATTATTCAGACCTCGCAACCGGATTAAAAAAATGGAAATAGGTCTTTTATAAATCAAACAATTTTTTCCTTCATACTTCTTTTGACCGAAAGAAATCTCTTTCTCTAGATTTTGTTGAGTTATTACATTCATTAAAGAAGTGATGATCAAATGGTTTTTACTCAGAAAACCTTTGAGTTTAGCTTTGGTTTTTCTTAAATCATCGTGGTTTTAGTATGAATCTGAGGTTTCAATTGATTCATAGGGTCTCAACAAGAGAATTCCTATCAAAAAAAAAAGATAGGGAAGAGAAGATTCAAGAGGCCTGTCGGGATTAACATAAAGAAAGATGGATGAGCCAACTTGAGATTTTATTTCTTGGCATTATCATCACAAAGAAGAGATTCCGGATTTTTCTTACTTCGTATCTTTTGGTCAAATCGAGTCAAGCGGCTAAGCCACAAGAAGTTTTAAACTCTCTATTCCATATCCGTTGAAACTAGTATTTGTGTGTTTCGGCTTGAGCCGTACGAGATGAAATTCTCATATACGGCTCTCAGAGGGGGAGTCTTTCTTGGGTTACCTATCTCAATAAAGTATATGATTGGTTCGAGGAACGTCTCGAGATTCAAGCGATTGCAGATGATATAACTAGTAAATATGTTCCTCCTCATGTCAACATATTTTATTGTCTAGGGGGAATTACACTTACTTGTTTTTTAGTACAAGTAGCTACGGGTTTTGCTATGACCTTTTACTATCGTCCAACTGTTACAGAGGCTTTTTCCTCTGTTCAATACATAATGACTGAGGCCAACTTTGGTTGGTTAATTCGATCAGTTCATCGATGGTCAGCAAGTATGATGGTTCTAATGATGATCTTGCACGTATTTCGTGTGTATCTTACGGGTGGGTTTAAAAAACCCCGCGAATTAACTTGGGTTACAGGAGTGGTTCTGGCTGTATTGACCGCATCTTTTGGCGTAACTGGTTATTCCTTACCTCGGGACCAAATTGGCTATTGGGCAGTAAAAATTGTAACAGGCGTGCCTGAAGCTATTCCTATAATAGGATCGCCTTTGGTAGAATTATTACGTGGAAGTGCTAGTGTGGGCCAATCCACTTTGACTCGTTTTTATAGTTTACATACTTTTGTATTGCCTCTTCTTACTGCCGTATTTATGTTAATGCACTTTTCAATGATACGTAAGCAAGGTATTTCGGGTCCTTTATAGAGAAGGCAGATCATAGATATTTGTAATTTATCATATCGGGGAGGAACAAGAGTCTTTCATTGCTAAAAATATGGATTATTTAAAAATAAGGCATGTTATTTGGATACTTCTATTCAACTCTGAAGTATTGTTTTTTTGATACGAATCGAATAGTTGAAGTATATTTTCCTAAAAGAGGATGGATTATGGGAGTGTGTGACTTGAACTATTGATTGGTCCATGCAGATATATGATTTTATCCGCCACGTTGGAATTCACAACCCAATGTGTCTCCGCATCCAACCATCACGTAAGTCCCTTTATGTAGCATAGGATAGGCCGGTTCGCTTGAGGAGAATATTTTCTATGATCATACCCGAATCATGTCATGCATGAACAGGCTCCGTAAGATCCCTAGAATAAGTGATGTGGAATCCAATGTTCTATTTATTCCACTTTTTTTAATTTTTCTTTTTTTTTTAGTAATTTTCTTATAATTAATTGCTAGTATTAGTATTTCGTATTAATTTGATAGTAATCTTAGTAAGTTTTTTATAGTATGTAGATGCATTCATTTCCTCTGCATCGACCCTGATCTATGATACTATCGGAGTTAAATAAGGGATCTAAGGAAGCACAGGGGCTAGACTTTATTAGTAACAAGTAAAAACTTTGTATTTTTGTATGTAACACAATCGAGATGTTGTGGGGATAAATACCAACCAAAAGACATGAATGAGACAATCCAAAAAGCACTTGATCATGATCGAATTTGTAAGCCTACTTGGATATTGAGCATTTCCTTGTTGCCAGAACTGAATTCTTTACAATGAATCGTTGCAACTCGGGGAAATGGAATTTGATAAATCTTTTCTTACATAGAGTCATTCTACATTATATATGTAGATATGTATGAAATATAGAAATATAGATATTCTATGGACCTAGGACCTATTTATGTTCTATGGATCTATTTCTGTAATTCTTTTGATTCTTGCTCGAGCCGGATGATAAAAAATTATCATGTCCGGTTCCTTTGGGGGATGGATCTACAATAATTCACCTATCCAAATAACAAAGAAACCTGATTTGAATGATCCTGTATTAAGAGCTAAATTGGCTAAAGGGATGGGACATAATTATTATGGAGAACCTGCATGGCCCAATGATCTTTTATATATTTTTCCAGTAGTAATTTTAGGCACTATTGCATGTAATGTGGGCTTAGCAGTTCTAGAGCCGTCAATGATCGGTGAACCGGCGGATCCGTTTGCAACTCCGTTGGAAATATTACCCGAATGGTACTTTTTTCCCGTATTTCAAATACTTCGCACAGTACCCAATAAGTTATTGGGTGTTCTTTTAATGGTTTCAGTACCAATAGGATTATTGACAGTACCTTTTTTGGAGAATGTCAATAAATTCCAAAATCCATTTCGTCGTCCAGTAGCTACAACAGTCTTTTTGATCGGTACCGCAGTAGCTCTTTGGTTAGGTATTGGAGCAACTTTACCTATTGAGAAATCCCTAACTTTAGGTCTTTTTCAAATTGATTAAACCGTGAAATACCACGACATAGGTATCTAAGGAAGATCCCATTCTGGATCTTCCCTAGATACATCTATCTTATTATGATCTATTCTGCAAATATATGGACCGTGTCGAAGATTAAAAACTCATTCTATTCTTTTTTATTTCTAAAAACTAAAGAATGAAAAAAAGTCCAATGGATTTAAAATGAAAACTTTTTCTTAGGTAAATTGATTGCAAAATGCTTCTGTAGAGTGCCCAATATCTGTTTTACATCTTCTATGCGAAAATCTTCCATTTTCATAAGATCTTCTTGACTGTAACTCAAAAGGTCCAATAATGTATGTATATTGGACCTTTTGAGACAATTATAGGTCCTGGAAGACAATTCTGATTGGTCAATAAAAATACATGTCAATGGAATTCCTTTTTTGTTTTTCTTAAGATTAGTGAATCTGTCTTGAAAGGAAAAAAGGGGTAGATTCCATCTGTTTTCATTTTCCTTGAAATTCATGTCCTCTTCCTCTGCATGTAGAAAAGGAATCAATAAATCAATCAAATTACGAGAAGCTTCATAAAGTGCTTCTTTAGGAGTTAAACTTCCATTCGTCCATATTTCTAGAAAGAGTATCTCTTGGTTTTCATTCCCATTCCCATAAGAATGAATACTATGATTCGCATTTCGAACAGGCATAGATACAATATCTATAGGATAACTTCCATCGTGAGAGTCATTTGTGGATTTCATACGATATCCGCGATCTCTCTTGATTTGTAATTCAATACACAAATCAATTGGTTCTGTCAGGTTAGCTATATGCTGTGTCGTGTCAACTATTTCTACAGAAGGTGGTGAGATGATATCTTGAGCTGTTATGTATTTTGGACCCCTGACGCAAACGGATGCGTCCCTAACTCCATAGAGATTACTTCTCAATACAATCTCTTTCAAATTTATTAAAATCTCATGTACTGATTCTTCAATACCCGCTATCGTAGAATATTCATGCAGCACATTTTCAGATTTTACACGTGTGATATATGTTCCTTCTATTTCTCCAAGTAAAGCCCTTCGCATAGCAATACCAATAGTATAGGCTTGACCTTTCATAAGCGGGGACAGAACAAAACGACCATAATAAAGACGCTTGCTGTCTACTCTTGATTCAACACATTTCCACTGTAGTGTTCGAGTGGATCCTGCTACTTCTTCTCGAACCATACTATTATTTTTCTTTTCTTTATTATTATTGGATCAGATCATTGAATCATTTATTTCTCTTGGAATCTCTTGAATTCTTATTTCTACACACGTCTTTTTTTAGGGGGGCGACATCCATTATGCGGCATGGGTGTTACATCACGTACGAAACTTAATAGCATCACATTTCTACGAATGGCTCGTAATGCCGCATCTCTTCCGAGACCTGGACCTTTTATCATAACTTCTGCTCGTTGCATACCCTGATCAACTAATGTACGAATAGCATTAAATGCCGCGGCTTGAGCAGCATAGGGTGTTCCTTTTCTTGTGCCTCTGAATCCAGAAGTACCTGCGGAAGCCCAAGAAACCACCCGACCTCGTACGTCTGTAACAGTTACAATAGTATTGTTGAAACTCGCTTGAACATGAATAACTCCTTTTGGTATTCGACGTTCATTCTTATTTGAACCAATACGTGCATTCTTACGTAAACCAATTTTTGCTATAGGTTTTGTCATATTTTATTAAATCATATTCATAAGAAGAAAATAAAAAGAAAGAAGAATCAGAAATCTACAGAAAGATACGGGGATATCCATTTCATATGAAAACGAATCCTTTCTTCTTTCTTTTTACATGTACATGGGTTTGAAAAAGTACTTGATTTAGAACTTGAGAAGGATTACCCCTGTCTCTGTTTATGTCTCGGATTGGAACAAATGACTATAATTCGCCCCCGCCTACGAATCAAGCGACATTTTTCACAAATTTTACGAACAGAAGCCCTTATTTTCATATTTATCATTCCTTACTTTCATTCTGAATCTATTTTTTTGGAAAAAAGAATCAGTTTATTGCATTTTTGAACTTCGAATTATATCCCTACGAAAAGGATGTTTAAAAGAATGATCTAATCGTTCGAATCTTTTTTGCGAAGTCTATAAATTATACGTCCCCTGGTTGAATCATAACGACTCATTTCGATTTTGACTCTATCTCCGGGTAGTATACGTATAAAACTGCGCCGGATTCTCCCTGAAATATAACCTAGAATTAGATCTTCATTATCTAACCGAACTCGGAACATACCGTTGGGAAGTGATTCAGTAATTAAACCCTCATGAATCAATTTTTGTTCTTTCATTCCAGGGAACCCCCTTTAAGTATCAACTAATAGAGGAAGAGTTCTATAATTCACTTCTCCTCTCTATTTTACAAATAGTAAGTTCGAGAGAAAATTAGGGTACCCAGGAGAATCACCATATATAACACAAAATCTCTCCTCCAATTTTTTCTAGTCGAGCTTCTCGATCTGTCATTATACCTCGAGAAGTAGAAAGAATTACAATTCCCATTCCACCTAAAATCTTAGGAATTCGTTGATAGTTGGAATAGATTCGTAGACCGGGTCGGCTTATACGCTTTAAAATCATTTTATTCCCTTTCCTAGTCTTTCTATGTCGTAAGGTTGAAACCAAGAAATTTTTTTTACTTTCTTGATGTTTTCGAACGTTCTCAATAAAACCTTCTCGTAAAAGTATTTTCACAATGTTTTTAGTGATATTAGTAGATACTATTTGAACTCTTCCCTTTTGATCTATGTCAGCATTTCTTATAGAAGTTATTATATCGGCAATAATGTCCCTACCCATGACGAACTATAGTTATTGGTGCCTCCTCATTTTGATATAATCAACATGCTTCTTTTTTGTTTTATTTTTTATTGAATTTTTTTTTTGAAATTCTTAAATTCTAAAAAATTATTCCAAATCTCAAATATATGCATGAGACACAATCTATTAATCGGATCTATTTCAGATATTTGAATATCCTATTTCTATTTTCTATATATAGAATAGATAGGATATATCCTATTTTCATCTATAAGACTTCGGGTGCTAATGAAACTATTTTAGTAAAATTCAACTGTCGCAATTCCCGAGCAATCGCACCAAAAATTCGAGTTCCTTTTGGATTTCCTTCTTGATCAATGATAACCGCTGCATTGTCATCATATCGTATTATCATGCCGTTGTCACGTTTGAGTTCTTTACACGTGCGTACAATCACAGCTCTAATTATTTCTGATCTTTCTAGAGGCATGTTGGGCACTGCTTCTTTGATTACAGCAACAATAACATCGCCAATATGAGCATATCGGTGATTACCGGTTCCTATGATTCGAATACACATCAATTCTTTAGCTCCACTGTTATCCGCTACATTCAAAAGGGTCTGAGGTTGAATCATATCATTTTTATTTGAATCTCTTATTTCAATGCAAGGGATAATGGAAAAAAGAAATATTGTCTGTCCAGAGATAAAGAAATCTGTGGTTGTTTTTTCATTCTCAATACTCCTTCCTTATTCTTTTACTTTTGTTTACCTATCCTGAAATAACAAATAGAGTTCGTATAGGCATTTTGCATGCAGCTATTTCCATAGCAGTTTTGGCTACAGTTTCTGATACTCCACTCATTTCATAAAGTATTCGGCCCGGTTTCACAACGGATACCCAATATTCGGGGGATCCCTTGCCCGAACCCATACGTGTTTCTGTAGGTCTTACAGTAACAGGTTTGTCGGGAAAGATACGTACCCATATCTTTCCACCACGACGTGCATATCGTGTCATTGCTCTTCGCCCTGCTTCTATTTGTCTAGCTGTGATCCAAGCAGGTTCAAGTGCCTGAAGAGCATATCTGCCAAAACAAATATGATTGCCTCGGCAAGATATTCCCTTCATTCTACCTCTATGTTGTTTACGAAATCTGGTTCTTTTGGGGTTATAGTTGATGGTTGTTTCTGAATTCCATCTCTACTGCAGAGCCGGACATGAGAGTTTCTTCTCATCCAGCTCCTCGCGAATGAAATGATTCAAGAATATTAAATATACACATGTATTTATGTATTTCATTCTCTCAAAATGAAAAGAAAGAATATACTAATTCTTTTTATATTGAATTTGTTACATAGGTAACTTTATATATAACTAACTAGATAACTAGGTGTGTTTGTTTATATATAATGCTTCTTTCTTTTATCAAGATTTCTAAAGTATTTTACTTTACCTCTATTGAAATTGAATCACGCCAATAAATAAAATCCTTAAATGAAATAAAAATTAAAAATAAAGAAAGGTTTCGCGGGCGAATATTGACTCTTTCCTCCTTCATTTGTAGGATAAATCCATGACCATTCAGAAGAAATCCATTTTTTCTTGGTTCATTTCGCCATCCTACCCAATGAATCATTAGGATTGATTCGTTTTCAAGAAAATCCTATGTAGTCACAGGTTCCATCGTTCCCATAGCTTCTCCATTAATGTTTAGGCCTGAACTCTGCAATGGAGCTCTCAACAAAATCTCTTATTTGTTTCCGAGTCAATCTCCTCAGTTTTTCTTAACCCGAAGCTCGATTAAATTATTCTCTATTTTCTATCTCTATTTTCTATTCTTTATATTATTATTTGAATTTCATTTCTTTTATTTTATTCTATGTTTCTATCTTCTTTCTATTTTTTATTTGTATATTTCTTATTCTATTGTATTGTAATTGTATATTTTATATTCTTAATTTAGATTGATGTTGATGCTTTATAACACTGCCTTTTTTATGGGGTAATTTTTCATAAACCATACATATGGGAATCATATATCATTGAGATCTTTATTCTCTCTTTCTATCATCCTTCCATTTTTCCACATCCCTTTTTTTTCACAATTCATAATCAGATTTCTTTTTTATGAAAAGAATTTCAGTTGCTACAATGCTACAACTATATGATCGATTCAGTCATATAGTGACTGTTTCTTGGGATCTCGACAATACGAAGCAATAAGTTGGTTATTAGTTTTGAGTTTCTTTAGTTTTTATAGTTACTAAGTTTATAGTGGGGTTAGCCTGTTTTTTTCAATCTCAATTCTAAAGAAAAAACTAACGAGTCACACACTGAGCATAGCAATTATACTAAAATCTAAATTAAATAAAGGGTAAATCAAATTTTTATTCAACCTTATAGAATTAGAATTGTTTGTTTTTCTTTGATTAATAAAAAAAGAAAAAGAAGAAAAGAGTTTAGAAATTCTTTCTATCGATAACCAGAATGGCGAAATAAAGAAAGAGAAAGGTCCATTCTTCTTCTTTTCTTATTCTTGGTTTACAAATATCCAAATTTTGATGCCTAAGACTCCATAGATAGTTCTAATTGTATGGGAACAGTGATCAATTTTAGCGCGAATTGTTTGTAAGGGAACCCTGCCTTCTCTTATCCATTCGACACGTGCAATCTCTTTTCCGTCGATACGCCCTGCAATTTGCACTTGAATCCCTTTTGTACCCGTTTGTTCAGTTAATTCAATAGCTTTTTTCATTGCCTTTCGAAATGAGACTCTATTTTTTAATTGTAAAGCTATATATTCTGCAAGAATATTAGGTTGTCCATAAGGCTTTTCAATTCTTGTGATAGCAATGTTGAGTCTCCGGTTTACAGAATGAAATTCTTTTTGTACATTCATCTGTAATTCTTCGACTCCCCGTGTTCGTCCTTCTATTAATAAATTGGGAAATCCAATATAGATTATGACCTGAATCAAATCTATTCTTTTTTGAATTACTATATGGGCAATTCCTTCGAAACCTGAGGATATTCTCTTATTTTTTTTTACATAGTCCTTAATACAATTCCGTATTCTTTCATCTTCTTGTAGACCCTTGGAAAAATTCTTTGGTTTTGCGAACCAAAAAGAATGATGACTTTGAGTTGTTCCAAGTCTGAAACCAAGTGGATTTATTTTTTGTCCCATATTTTTCTATTATTTTTCCATCCATTTTTTTTTCTAAATAGGAATCTAAAATTTAGATTTTTCTTTTAAAAAAATCTTTATATGACAAGTGGTTTTTTTTATCAGATAACTACGCCCTCGAGCCCGGGGTCTTAACTTTTTCACAATAGCACCTCTATTGACTTCAGCTTTACTAATAAATAAATCAGCTTCATTCAAACCCATATTATGACTAGCATTTGCTGCTGCAGAATAAACTAATTTTAAAATTGGATAAGATGCCCTATAAGGCATTAGTTCCAATATCATGAGTGTTTCTTCATAAGAACGTCCGCGAATCTGATCAATTACTCTTCG